TCAATGATATATAATTCCAACATGTATGGTTTCTGAATCATCTCATAAAAATCAATGTGACAAAGCATCAATACCGATATAAATAATAAAGAGCCCGGGTTAATAGAAACTGAGGAGATTGATTCGGGAACGCATTTTTGGGGGGGCTCCATTGCAGAGTTCAGGCCTAACCATTAATGGAGAAGCTATGGGAACGACAGAACCTGTGAGTGTATAGGATTTTCTTGAAAATGAATCCTAATGATTCATTGGGTGGGATGGCGGAACAAACCAAGAACAAATTTATTTATTATGAAGGGTCATAGATTGACCCCACGAATAACGCAAGAAAGAGTCAATATTCGCCCGCGAAACCCCCATTTTTGGGGTTACAATATTTTAGCGCGATTCAATGGGGATAAAAATAAGAGTTTGTTATCTCAAACAAAAAATGATCTATATTTATAATATTAATATTTAATATAAATATACATAAAATAAAGATATACTTCCGGCTGTATATCTTGTATATATAGCTTAATGAATAACAAATTCAATATCAATAAATCCCATTACTAAGTGTATAGTTTAGTAAATACATGCCTATCCGTAATATTTTGGAAGAATTTTCATTCGCGAGGAGCTGGATGAGAAGAAACTCTCATGTCCGGTTCTGCAGTAGAGATGGAATTAAAAAAAAACCATCAACTATAACCCCAAAAGAACCAGATTTCGTAAACAACATAGAGGAAGAATGAAGGGAATATCTTGTCGAGGCAATCATATTAGTTTCGGCAGATATGCTCTTCAGGCACTTGAACCTGCTTGGATCACGGCTAGACAAATAGAAGCAGGACGAAGAGCAATGACGCGATATGTGCGTCGTGGTGGAAAAATATGGATACGCATATTTCCTGACAAACCTGTTACAGTAAGACCTACAGAAACACGTATGGGTTCGGGGAAGGGATCCCCCGAGTATTGGGTATCCGTTGTTAAGCCAGGGCGAATACTTTATGAAATGGGCGGAGTTTCAGAAACCGTAGCCAGAGCTGCTATTAGAATAGCTGCGTGCAAGATGCCTATACGAACTCAATTCATTATTGCAGGATAGGAATGTAGAAAAAAAGAAGTATTGAGGATTAAAAAAAAGTTTATTTATTTCTGGACAGACAATATTTCTTTTTTCCCTCACCCTTTGCAGTGAAATAACGGATTCAAATAAAAATGATATGATTCAACCTCAAACCCTTTTGAATGTAGCGGATAACAGCGGAGCTCGAAAATTGATGTGTATTCGAATCATAGGGGCTGGTAATCGCCGATATGCTCATATTGGTGACGTTATTGTTGCTGTAATCAAAGAAGCAGTACCAAATATGCCCCTAGAAAGATCAGAAGTCATTAGGGCTGTAATTGTACGTACATGTAAAGAACTCAAACGCGATAACGGTATGATAATACGATATGATGATAATGCCGCAGTTGTTATTGATCGAGAAGGAAATCCAAAAGGAACTCGAGTTTTTGGCGCGATCGCTCGGGAATTGAGACAGTTTAATTTTACGAAAATAGTTTCATTAGCTCCCGAGGTATTATAAATACTAGTAGATTAGACTATGATCATAGTAGGGTATCTGAAATGGATCAATTAGTCAATTGTGTCTCACGCATATACTTTATAATAGAATAATTTGAATAATATAGAAAAAATAAAAATAAAAGAAAGAAAAACATGTTGATTATATCAAAATTAGGAGATACAAATAATTATAGTTTGTCATGGGTAAGGATACTATTGCTGATATAATAACTTCTATAAGAAATGCTGACATGGATAAAAAAGGAACGGTTCGAATAACATCTACTAATATTGCCCAAAACATTAGTAAAATACTTCTACGAGAAGGTTTTATTGAAAATGTTCGGAAACATCAGGAAGATAACAAATATTTCTTGGTTTCAACCCTGCGACATAGAAGTACTAGAAAAGGAATATATAGAACTATTTTCAAGCGTATTAGCCGACCCGGTCTACGAATCTATTCCAACTCTCAACGAATTCCTAAAATTTTAGGCGGAATGGGAATTGTAATTCTTTCTACTTCTCGAGGTATAATGACAGATCGAGAAGCTCGAATAGAAAGAATTGGGGGAGAAATTTTGTGTTATATATGGTGATCCTACCCCTCGGTATACTAAATTTTACCTATACCTTCCTTCCCATTTATTTTTTTTAAATAGAGAGGAAAAGTGAGTTATATAACCCTTCCTCTATTAGTTGATACTTCGAGGGGTTACCTAGAATGAAAGAACAAAAATTGATTCATGAAGGTTTAATTACCGAATCACTTCCCAACGGCATGTTCCGAGTCCGTTTAGATAATGAAGATCTAATTCTAGGTAGAGTCAAAATCGAAGTAAGTTGTTATGATTCACCCAGGGGAAGTCTAATTTATAGACTTCGCAACAAAGATTCGAACGATTCGGTGATTTTTTAAACATTCCTTTCGTGAGGATACAATTTGAAGTAAAAAAAAAAAAGAAACTCATTTTTTTGCAAGGAGTAGACTCAGAATTAAGGCAGGGATTGATAAATATGAAAATAAGGGCTTCTGTTCGTAAAATTTGTGAAAAATGTCGACTGATCCGTAGGCGTGGACGGATTATAGTGATTTGTTCCAATCCAAGACATAAACAGAGACAAGGGTAATAATAAAAAAAATAAAAAAAAAAAAAGAACTTTCTAAATTTAAGAAAGAATCCGTTTTAACATGAGATAGATATCTCCGTATCTTTCTACATATTTATGACTCCCATTTATTTATGAAATGCTAAAATATGACAAAACCTATACCAAGAACCGGTTCACGTAAGAATGGACGTAGAATACCAAAAGGGGTTATTCATGTTCAAGCAAGTTTCAACAATACCATTGTAACTGTTACAGATGTCCGAGGTCGGGTGGTTTCTTGGGCCTCCGCGGGTACTTCTGGATTCAAAGGCACAAGACGAGGAACACCCTATGCTGCTCAAGCAGCAGCAACGAATGCTATTCGTATGGTTGTGGATCAGGGGATGCAACGAGCAGAAGTTATGATAAAAGGCCCAGGTCTCGGAAGAGATGCCGCATTACGGGCCATTCGTAGAAGTGGTATATTATTAAGTTTCGTACGTGATGTAACACCTATCTCACATAATGGATGTCGACCTCCTAAAAAAAGGCGTGTGTAAAAATAAGACTTAAAGGGATTTCAAGAGAAATAAATGATTCAATGATCTGATCAAATAATAATATTAGTATGGTTCGAGAGGAAGTAGCAGGATCCACTCGAACACTACAGTGGAAGTGTGTTGAATCAAGAGTAGAGAGTAAGCGTCTTTGTTATGGGCGTTTCATTCTGTCCCCGCTTATGAAGGGTCAAGCTGATACCATAGGTATTGCCATGCGAAGGGCTTTACTTGGAGAAATAGAAGGAACATGTATTATACGCGCAAAATCTGAGAAGGTACCGCATGAATATTCTACGATAGTAGGTATTGAAGAATCAGTACATGAAATTTTCGTAAATTTGAAAGAAATTGTATTGAGAAGTAATCTCTATGGAGTTAGAGACGCATCCATTTGCGTAAGGGGTCCTAGATATGTAACCGCGCAGGATATCGTCGTGCCACCTTCTGTGGAAATAATTGACACGACACAGCATATAGCTAACCTGACAGAATCGATTGATTTGTGTATTGGATTACAAATCATGAGAGATCGTGGATATCGTATGAAACCCACAAATCACTCTCAATCTCAAGATGGAAGTTATCCTATAGATGCTGTATCCATGCCAGTTCGAAATGCAAATCATAGTATTCATTCTTATAAGAATGGGAATGAAAAACAAGAGATACTTTTTCTAGAAATATGGACGAATGGAAGTTTAACTCCTAAGGAAGCACTTTATGAAGCTTCTCGTAATTTGATTGATTTATTTATTCCTTTTTTACATGCGGAGGAAGAGTACATTAACTTCAAAGAAAATAAAAATAGGTTTACTCTACCCCCTTTTCCCTTTCAAGATATATTAATTAATCTAAAGAAAAACCAAAAAGAAATTCCATTGCAATGGATTTTTATTGACCAATTAGAATTGCCTTCCAGAACCTATAATTGTCTCAAAAGGTCCAATATACATACCTTATTGGACCTTTTGAGCAACAGTCAAGAAGACCTTATGAGAATTGAATATTTTCATATGGAAGATGTAAAACAGATATTGGACACCCTACAGAAGCGTTTCGCAATTGATTTGCCTAAAAATCAAAATAAGTTTTCATCTTAAATCGATTGTATTGTAATGGAATTTTCTTCTTTTTATCTTTCTAATCTAAAAAAAAAAAGAAGAAATTTTTTTTTTTCATCTTGAGCACAATCCGTACTCGGAAGCGAGTATAATAAAATTAATGTATCTAGGGAAGATTCACCTGGAAGCGACTATTCCCTAGATACTTACGTCATGATATTTCGCGGTTGAATCGCTTTTTCAATTTAAAAAAGCCCTAAAGTTAGGGATTTATCAATAGGTAATGTTGCTCCAATACCTAACCAAAGAGCTACTGCGGTACCGATCAAAAAGACTGTTGTAGCTACTGGACGACGAAATGGATTTTGGAATTTATTGACATTTTCCAAAAAAGGTACTGTCAATAATCCCGTTGGTACTGAAACCATTAAAAGAACACCCAATAACTTATTTGGTACTGTGCGGAGTATTTGAAATACGGGAAAGAAGTACCATTCAGGTAATATTTCTAAAGGAGTTGCAAATGGGTCCGCGGGTTCACCAATCATTGATGGTTCTAGAACCGCTAAGCCTACGTTACATGCAATAGTACCTAGAATTACTACTGGAAAAATATATAAAAGATCATTAGGCCATGCGGGTTCGCCATAATAATTATGCCCCATACCTTTAGCCAATTTAGCTCTTAATACAGGATCATTCAAGTCAGGTTTCTTTGTTATTGGGATAGGTGAATTCTTATTCTTATGGATCCATCCCCCGAAAGAATCGGACATGATAATTTTTCATCGTCCGGCTCGAGCAAGAATCAAAGGAATGACAGAAATACATCCAAATAAAATCTATATTTCATACATATCCCCGCATATATTATATAATGACTCTATGTAAGAAAAGATTTACTAGAAAAAAAAAAATTTCCGAAGTTACAACTATTCATTGCAAAAAATTAAGTTCTTATATAAATGCTCAATATCCAAGTGGGCTTACAAATTTGATCGTGAGCAAGTGCTTTTTGGATTGTCTCATGTCTTTTGGTTGGTCTTTATTCCCATAAAATTTTTTTATTACATACAAACAAAGTATTTACTTGTTACTAATAAAGTCTGGCCTACGTTATTCCTTAGATCGCCTATTTTACTCCGATAGTATCATAGATCTGGATCGATGCAGAGGAAATGAATGCATTTCCATACTATAAATAAAATAAATAAGTAAGTAGAATAGATAGAAGGATCGTGCCACATCGAGTATTCTACGGGATCTTACGGAGCCTCTTCATGCATGAGACATGATTCAGGGATGATCATAGAAAAATTCTCCTCAAGCGAACCGGCCTATCCCTGCTATGTATGGGTACTTACATAGTGGTTGGATGCGGAGGCACGTTTGGTTGTGAATTTCAACGTGGCAGATAAGATCCTATATCCGCACAGTCCAATCAATAGTTCAAGTCACACACTCCCATAATCCATCTTCTCTTCGGAGAATCCACTTCAACTATTCGTATCAAGTAGGAATACAATACTTTAGAGTTGAAGAGAAGTATCCAAATAACATGTCTTATTTTTTCAATAATCCATATTTGTAGCAATGAAATAGAAGGTTATTGTGCCTCCTCTCCTACAAATGATATAGGATCAATTACAAATATTTAGGGTCTATTTTTCTATAAAGGGCCTGAAATACCTTGCTTACGTATCATTAGGAAGTGCATTAACATAAATACGGCAGTAAGAAGAGGCAATACAAAAGTGTGTAAACTATAAAAACGGGTCAAAGTGGATTGGCCCACACTAGCACTTCCGCGTAATAACTCTACCAAAGGCGACCCTATTACAGGAATTGCTTCAGGTACGCCTGTCACAATTTTAACTGCCCAATAACCAATTTGGTCCCAGGGTAAGGAATAACCGGTTACACCAAAGGATGCAGTCAATACGGCCAGAATTACACCTGTCACCCAAGTTAATTCTCGGGGTTTTTTAAAACCACCCGTGAGATATACACGAAATACGTGCAGGATCATCATTAGAACCATCATACTTGCCGACCATCGATGAACTGATCGAATTAACCAACCAAAGTTGGCCTCGGTCATTATGTATTGAACTGAGGAAAAAGCCTCTGTAACGGTTGGACGATAGTAAAAAGTCATAGCAAAACCCGTAGCTACTTGTACTAAAAAACAAGTAAGTGTGATCCCCCCTAGACAATAAAATATGTTAACATGAGGGGGAACATATTTACTAGTTATATCATCGGCAATCGCCTGAATCTCGAGACGTTCCTCGAACCAATCATATACTTTATTGAGATAGGTAACCCAAGGAAGGGACTCCCCCTCTGAGAACCGTATATGAGAATTTCATCTCGTACGGCTCAAGCAGAAACACAAAAATACAGGGTTTAACGGATATGTAATAGAACGTTCAAAACTTCGAAGATACGAAATAAAAAAGATCCGGAATCTCTTCTTTGTGATGATGATAATGCCAAAAATATCAAGTTGGCTCCCCTGTATTTCTTTTATTTATCTTCATTATGTTAATTGTTATAGGCCTCTTGAATCTTCTATTTCCTATTTATTTTTTATTTTTTTTCGTAATGCGGATCTTTTTTTACTGTATTATTGATAGGAATTCTCTTGTTGAGACCCTATGAATCAATTGAAACCTAAGATTCATACTAGAACCACGATGATTTATTTAATAAAGTAAAAAAAAACTAAACGCAAGGGTTCTCTGAGTAAAAACCATTGGATCATCACTTATTCAATAAATGGATGTAATGACTCAACAAAATCTAGGGAAATGGGTGTCCTTCTATCAAAATGAGTCTGAAGGAAGAAAAATCATTTGATTTAGAAAATGCCTATTTGATTTTATTTTTTTTAGTCCGGTCGCGAGGTCTGACTGAGTAGTGGGTATGAATCATAGTTCAAATATTTCTTTTCTTAATCTATTCCATATATTTATATTCTGTGCTCCAGATACTAGAATAAATATCCGACGAGGTAGAATCATCTTGATAGAGATGACAGACCATTCTCTGTATTATCAATAGGATCAATTCTAACAAGTCACACACTCATATTCCGGAAATACCGAAAGAAAGAAATTCCACGATCGAACTACCAGAATGGTCTAAAAACCCGAGTCTTAAGTCATTTTTTTTTTAGAACTTTATAGGTTCTAGTTCCTACGAACCTAATTCATGAAAATTCCATCCAGTAAAACGGAAGAATTATAAATTTCCAAAATAATAGATAGGAATATTGCAAATAGAGCCATTGTGACCCCCATAAGTGGTGTAGTCCCCCAGCCCGGAGCTACTTTACCATATTCCGAATTCAATGGTTTCAACAAACTCCCTGCATTAGTTCGTCTTGGAACAGATCTAGAACTGCCCTCAACGGTTTGTGTAGCCATACCCTAAATCCTATTTAATTTTTGCTTAAGATCTGTTGACTTTGTATACCATTTCGTTGTAGTTGTAAATAAACGATCTTATCGTAGATCAATTGTGATCTTAAAATTATCTCGAAATGGAAACAGCAACTCTAGTCGCCATCTTCATATCTGGTTTACTTGTAAGCTTTACTGGGTACGCTTTATATACCGCTTTTGGGCAACCCTCTCAACAATTAAGAGATCCATTCGAAGAACATGGAGACTAGTTGAAGTAATGAGCCTCCCATATTGGGAGGCTCATTACTTCAATTGATATAATGAAGAATAATTTCATTTTTTAGTCGGAACCTTAGGCGGTTCTCGAAAAAAGATAGCGAAAAAAATGATCCCTAAAGTCGAGACTAAAAGGAATGTATAAACCAATGCTTCCATAGATTCGATCGTGGTTTACAAGTATAGCTTCCGCACCTATTTATTTGGGATCATTTACCATATAAAAAAAGAATCAACGAAAAGATCGTGATTAAAGCCAATATTTTTCTGATAACTATGTAAAAAAAAAAATAGAGGCTCAAGATATTGGAGTAGTCTTGTATTAGACTACTTGTCTCCTTGTAGTTGGATCTCCAAGTTTTTGGAATGCCCCAAATTCCACTTGAGCATCCAAATCTGGATCAATACCAGCAAAAACATCTCTGAACAAGGTTCTAGCGCCATGCCAAATGTGTCCGAAAAAGAAGAGCAAAGCAAACGTAGCGTGCCCAAAAGTGAACCAACCCCTCGGACTGCTACGAAAAACACCATCGGATTTCAAAGTAGCCCGGTCTAATTCAAAAATTTCGCCTAATTGGGCACGTCTAGCATATTTTTTCACAGTAGCAGGATCGCTATAACTGACTCCATTGAGTTCTCCACCATAGAACTCAACAGTTACACCTACCTGTTCGACACTATACTTTGATTCTGCCCTTCTAAAAGGAACATCAGCTCTCACAATCCCGTCTCCATCTACCAAAACTACCGGGAATGTTTCGAAAAAAGTAGGCATACGACGTACAAAAAGCTCGCGACCTTCTTTATCTCTAAAGATAGGGTGCCCTAACCATCCAACAGCTATTCCATCCCCGTTGTCCATTGAGCCTGCTCTGAATAATCCCCCCTTTGCCGGATTATTACCAATGTAATCATAAAAAGCTAATTTTTCGGGAATTTTAGACCAAGCTTCCGATAAACTAAGATTTCCGGCTAGTCCAGCCCCAACTCTTCGATATATTTCTTGCTGAAAGTATCCCTGATCCCACTGATAACGAGTGGGACCAAATAATTCGATGGGGGTAGTTGCTGAGCCATACCACATAGTTCCAGCAACTACGAAAGCTGCAAAAAAAACAGCAGCAATACTACTGGAAAGTACTGTTTCAATATTGCCCATACGTAATCCTTTGTATAGACGTTGGGGCGGACGGACACTAAGATGGAATAGGCCCGCTAATATACCCAATGTACCCGCTGCAATATGATGAGAGGCTATTCCTCCCGGAACAAAAGGATCAAAACCCTCCGCACCCCACGTTGGATTTACAGATTGTACTTTTCCGGTTAGCCCATAAGGATCGGACACCCATATTCCAGGGCCATACAAGCCTGTTACATGAAATGCGCCAAAACCGAAGCAAGCCAACCCTGAGAGAAATAAATGAATTCCAAAGATCTTGGGCAAATCCAAAGAAGGTTTTCCCGTACGTTCATCAGAAAATATTTCTAGATCCCAATACACCCAATGCCAGATAGCTGCCAAGAAGCACAAGCCAGAAAACAGAATATGTGCCCCCGCCACACCTTCATAGCTCCAAATACCCGGATTCGTTATAGTTCCTCCTGAAATAGTCCAACCACCCCATGAATTTGTTATTCCTAAACGAGTCATGAAGGGTATAACGAACATACCTTGTCTCCACATTGGATCGAGAACGGGGTCAGAGGGATCAAAAACCGCTAATTCATATAGAGCCATAGAACCGGCCCAGCCAGAAACTAGAGCTGTATGCATTATATGGACAGCAAGCAATCGACCGGGATCATTCAATACAACAGTATGAACACGATACCAAGGCAAACCCATGGAAATACCCCATAAATAGACACTATGTAACTTTATCGCATTGGAAAAGAGTATAATCTTTTCAGTAGATTCTATATGAGAAAGAGTTAATATTTATTCCGTTCCATTGAAAATAATAGAACATTTCTGTTCGTAAGAACAAAGAGAAACAGATTTATTCTATACCCGATAAGTACCAATACGCAATGGGGATTGATCCCATTTTTGGAAACGAATGCATAGATACTTGTTTATCATTCACATGATCGACCCATTCGATCAAATTTGTTCTTTATTCATTCTGTCTTCTTCTATAGAACCTTAAAATCTATGTATAAAAAAGAATAAAAAGAAAAAAAATTATGAAGACAATAAACCTGTTGTTACGTTTCTATATTAAAGTGAAGTATAGTACTTAAATTTTTCTTGAATTTAATGCCCATTGGTGTTCCAAAAGTACCTTTTCGGAGTCCTGGAGAGGAAGATGCGGTTTGGGTTGACGTATAGTGCGACTTGTCAGACATATTTGGTCATATGGGATTTACCCGTTTTCTCCCCCGATCGAGATATCCTCTGTTTCACCCAATAAATATTGATTGAACCATCAATCATTCGGAGCGTGAAGTGCAATTAGATCCATTTATATTGGGGATCAATATTTTCAATTAGAGAAGAATTTATGGTTGACTTGGACTGATAAAAAAGTATCCAGGCTCCGCTCAGAAAATACCAAATGGGTAATATATGTACGATTGCTGCTTGTATCATAAACATTCCTTATGTTTACTATAGGAATGATCTCAAACTAACTGCCAATCAATGGAATAATAGTATTATGAATACATCGAATAATTGGTAGAAAAGCACGAAACTAAAAAAAAAAGAAGTCATAGCAAAAAGAAGTGGTACTGAGATCATTTGTCCTATATGTGCAAATAGAATTATGACGGATCTTTACCCGGAGTAGAACATGAACCTAAAAGAATTGAAAGGTCCCATCCAGGAACAAGAAAATTACATCGTGATTTTAATCTCGATGAAACAATACATCAATGGGGGTTAGTTCAATAAGTTCAGTAATTTTTTTTTAGTAAAAGGGGCCTCATTTTTTTATAGAAAAGCCCTTCATTAGAAAAACAAAAACCTGTTACAAAAAAAGAAATAAGGCTGGACATTGATTCTTTTTTTTTTTGAACCGTATGCATCCAAAGGTGCACGTACGGTTACTAAAGGATACAATTTTGTCCTAATCAACCGACTTTATCGAGAAAGATTACTTTTTTTAGGACAAGAAGTTGATAGCGAGATATCGAATCAACTGGTTGGTCTCATGGTATATCTCAGTATAGAAGATAATACTAGGGATCTTTATTTGTTTATAAACTCTCCCGGTGGATGGGTAATACCAGGAATAGGCATTTATGATACTATGCAATTTGTGCCACCCGATGTACATACAATATGCATGGGATTAGCGGCTTCAATGGGATCTTTCATTCTGGTTGGTGGAGAAATTACCAAACGTCTAGCATTCCCTCACGCTTGGCGCCAATGGGTTTTTATTTGGAAAAAAACTATGCCTTCGCCATATTGAATATGACTAATCGAATATGAATAATAAGTAATAATAGCATGGCACTTTGAGTTCGATATGAACAAACCATTATTGTTTTTTTCATAACATGAGATTTTTTATCGAGATAGTAGTATGAAACAAAGGTTATTTCCGATTTTATCTTATGTGTCGGGAGTACATTTCAGCGTCACAAACCCTTTTTCTTCCACACCAGAACAGAAACCTTATTTCTTATATTTACGAAAGAAAAAGTAAAAAAAAAATCCTTATTTCATCCTATCAGAAAGAAACTTTGGGATTGCTAAATCACGGAGGAAATAAATATATAAAGCAACAGAACCATCATAGTATTTTTTTTTTACTCTTACAAAAAGAAGGATGGTAAGTGGATTATTCACTGATCTAGATCGTATAGATTATATTTCTTTCTTCGATGGAGGGGGGGTAGGGGGAGTAAATTCCATTGCAGAGCCGTATGCAATGCACAAAATATGCCTGTACGGTTGTTCAAATTCTATTTTTTTTATCCCTTTACTTTACTTTAGTCCGCCCAATCATGCGAGATAGAAGAACCATTAATGATGTTATATCAATATCATCAGGGTTATGATTCACCAACCTGCTAGTTCTTTTTATGAGGCACAAGCAGGCGAATTCATCCTGGAAGCAGAAGAACTACTGAAACTTCGCGAAACCCTCACAAAGGTTTATGTACAAAGAACGGGCAACCCCTTGTGGGTTGTATCTGAAGACATGGAAAGGGATGTTTTTATGTCAGCAACAGAAGCCCAAGCTTATGGCATTGTTGATCTTGTAGCAGTTGAAAATACGGAGGATTTCGTGTAAATCAACAATGCCATTTCAACCTAGAATTGGAATTTTGAACAATTTGATTTGATATTGAATAGAAATAATTCATAATCATCAATCTTAAATCAGGTTAAGATTGATATAAACCAACCCATTCTACAATTTGATATATACAACATGCCAACTATTAAACAACTTATTAGAAACACAAGACAGCCAATAAGAAATGTCACGAAATCTCCCGCTCTTCGAGGATGTCCTCAGCGTCGAGGAACATGTACTAGGGTGTATGTGCGACTCGTTCAGATCATGAACTCGAGAACAAATGAGACAATTTTCGAGTATCAATATCAATGATTAGTACCAATGAAGAGGATAGATAGAAGGCCATTTACTATCTAGAAATGAAGATCTATCATATACCATATTGTTGTGTATTGCATATGGAATTTATGGTTTCCATTGGTGCAAATCCAATCACCTCAATTTGAGATGAGAATAAACCCCCCATCGGTAGCAAAAGGTTATCCATTAAGCGGAGGAAATAGCATTCTAAAAAGCAAAAGGGTTATGCTCCTATTCTTGAAAGAACGGACTAACAGGGTCAGCTACCTAGCTAACTTTCATAATTAAATACCGTCACTGTATGGATAGTTCTTATTGTGAAAGGCCTATTACTGTATAATTGATGGGTAGAGCCAAAGAGTGTGAACTATACAAGTTAACAATACCGTTTGATTAAACGAGAGAAGAGGCTCCGGTGCATAGAGAGGACCTCACCGTTTAGGAAGTAACCATAGAAACGATGAAACCCGCTTTTTTTATTTATTTCGTATCGGTAGAATTTCTTGTTTCCAGGTAAACAAAATTCCTGGAAAGAATAAAAAATAGTGGTTGGGAAGGTCATAGTAGCAAAAGCCATTGGAATTGTTTTTTTTTATATTGGGATAATCCGTTTTGTTATTAATCGACTGAGAGAGGGGAAAAGAATGACTGAAAGAAGATAAATCAATTAGTTATTCATTAAGGTTTAATTTGATTCAATGACCAGAGTTAGACGAGGATATACAGCTCGTAGGCGTCGAACCAAAATTCGTTTATTTGCATCAACCTTTAGAGGGGCTCATTCAAGACTTACTCGAACGACTATTCAACAAAAAATAAGAGCTTTGGTTTCTTCTTATCGAGATAGAGGCAGGCAAAAGAGAAATTTTCGTTGTTTGTGGATTACTCGTATAAATGCAGTAACTCGGGAGAATAAGGTATTCCATAGTTATAGTCGATTAATCCACAATCTATACAAGAAGCAATTGCTTATTAATCGTAAAATACTTGCACAAATAGCTATATCAAATAAGAATTGTCTTTACCTGATTTCCAATAAGATCATCAAATAGCAAATAAAGTAATATAAAGGAATGATTGAAACAAAATTCCCCGGAGAATTAACTCCGGGAAAGACGGAATAAAAATAAATTAAGATCGAATTAAGATAAGTAGTAGGAATGAACGAACATGTTTTAATAATAAAACAAAAATTTTATTTCCCCATTTTTTATTTCTTCTAACACAACAATAAACTCTGGATTCTAGGCCTTTTCGAAAAAAAAAAATAAATCCGAGCTTGAGTTCCGATTGGAGTTTTGGCCCAATCCAGGAATATGCCTATTTATTTCTGATTCTAGGGCCTTTAGTTCTAGGGATCGACTCGGCTCTCTCAAATTGTTTCTCATTATTAAGAAAGGGTAACAAAGATAAAATACGAGCTTGTTTTATAGCAATAGTAATTAATCGTTGTTGTTTCAAGGTTAATCTATTCACCCGTCTAGATAATATTTTTCCTTGTTCACTAATAAATCGACTAATTAAACTCATGTTTCTATAATCAATTCGATCCCCCGATCCAATTGGGGGCAAACGCCGACGAAAAGAGAGCTTGGACTTACGAAAGGGTTGCTTGGATTTATCCATGGTTTATTCCTTTTTTTATTTATTCATTTCAGATCCGGACAAAATAGGGTTGGTTTTATTTGTATTCTATAGGTGAAATTTTTCCTCTTTCCACTACTTGGAATTGGAATGGAAAGGTCGAACGTGCGTTCCGTTCGATCTATTTCTTTATTTCCCCGTGAATCCTATGCTTGTGACAATATCGACAAAATTTTCTCAACTCTAATCGACTGGGTGTATTGTGTCGATTCTTTTGAGTAATATATCTAGAAATACCCGACGATTCTTTATTGACACCATTTCGGACACAATTAGTACATTCCAAAATAACTCTGATTCTGACATCCTTACCCTTGGCCATGAACCCCCTTTGGATTTTGGATCGACTTAACTAACTTTTCCATTTTCGATCCGAAAAAAATGAATATAAGTTACTAACTAGAAATTTAATTTCTCAAAATTTCGTTGTAATTAATATTCATAGAGAAATATAATAATTAAGTAATACAAGTTTTTTCGAACTATCAATTATTCCTATGCTAATCCCCTTATTTTGTTTAAATATCTTATTTTTATGCTATGATTTTACCTAGACTGGACCCACATTTCCAGTTCTGTTCTCCAAAATTCGATCTTGGATACGCTGGATTTTTGTTGAGGTTCAATACATTTTGAAATTTATCTTTCCTTCCTAAACTAAAGAAAATAACTGAAAAAGGGGGGTGACGAAATCTATTTTCGTCACGTACGTCGCATATAATTATATCTCTTCTTTTTTTTTTCTTCGCATATCATATCAATAACTAGATTAGAATTAAAAAAAAGGGAATGACAAGGCATCTGGGAATAAACGATTAATCTCTATCAACAGACCCGCTAAAGATCCAAACCATAGAGTAGTTAGCACGGGTGCCGTGGAGAGATATGTTTTTAGATATTGCATTATTAAAAATACTCCTTTTTTATTGTTTATTGTAAGACATATACATATATTATATAGTCAGATACTGTAGTTCAAGATCGTTTGTATTTATTTTTACGTATAATTCCTAACGAAAATGGATATGTCCAATGAATCCGTAGATGAGATTTTATTTTTTCTAAAAAACAAAAAGAAGGCCCTTTCTTCCTGAACATTTTCGATTAATATTCATTCTTTTTGTTTTTTATTTTATACATTAGGTTTCAGATGTATATAATATTTATATTTATTATTATGAAACATAAAAAAAAGAAGAAATGGCAATAAAATTGTATGTAGATGGAAAATAAAATAATAATGTGCAAAACAAGACATATATTTTTGACAATGACATTGTCAAAAATAAATTTAAAAAGGGATGTAGCGCAGCTTGGTAGCGCGTTTGTTTTGGGTACAAAATGTCACGGGTTCAAATCCTGTCATCCCTACCTATTATTTCTCCCATGGGAAATAATGAGGGATTAATTGAGATCGATGAAAATTGGACATAATTTATCATTTTTACATACTATATGTATGCAAGCTATTTTATGGGTACAAAAAATTACTTTTCCTTACAGTCGTATCTCCTATCATAAGAAAGCGCTCTTAGTTCAGTTCGGTAGAACGCGGGTCTCCAAAACCCGATGTCGTAGGTTCAAATCCTACAGAGCGTGATTCTATTTATGTTATGTCGAATCACATACAATCAATAAAAAAACTTAATAAAGTTCAATTGCAACTTTAATTTGACCTCCTGCAAGGAGGAGGAGGTCAATCAAAAAATGGTTATTGAATCATAGGTCCAATTGATCGCCGCGTCTGTATTGTAAATATGCAGTTACAAATAATCCTGCTAAAGTAATAGGAATTAGACCTAAAACGATTCCAAATAGAAAAACTTCAATCATTTTGATTTGTTTGAGAAAATAAAAAAGAGGGTAAGATCTATCCCTAAATATTAATCTGAATTATCCGCGAATCTCAATGACCCAGAATTGGCAATTCCCGCGACCGCGGGAAGGGACTATAAACTACCCGGAATTTAAGAAATTTTTTTTATGGTTATGAATTGTGCATTCAATTCATTTCAAATAAGTCGTATCTTGTTCAAACCAATCAATAGAACGGGGGCTATAGTTGAAGCGGCCAGTAGAAAACCAAAATAACTAGTTATAGTAGGCATGAAAGAGTGAAATTAAATATGTTCTTTTGCTACATATGTTGATAAAACATTTACCTAAATCAGTTTAGTTCCAATTAAAGTTCTTGATTCATCAGTCATTACATTATAGACGGCACTCAAAAAAGATAGAGTGACATAGGTAAAAAAAAATAGTGTATCGTGTCACTTCATTAAAAAACGAAATTCTATTTCAGTGATTTTGGAATAAAAGAATAAATTGGATTTGAAAATAATTTCCATTTTGATCATTTAATTTTTCAATAAGATCTAATCCATTTTGAATCGAACCGACCGATACTACCTTTTAGTTATTTTAACTCGTTGGATTCAGTATAGTAAGAGTCTGGTTAATTTCTCCGTAATATCTTGAATAAGAATAAAAAAAGTGTCCTAGAATTTATCGAAAAATAAAACCCTTACTTTAATTTTTATTTTTTTTCGGGTATAACTCAATTCGAAGACGAGCAAATTCTATTATCTTTTTAGTCTGTCTTTCCCTATCATGGAGTTCTATCCTTATCCTTGTAGTTCGGTCAAGAAAGAACCTTGCTTTGAATCAAATGCAACAATGGTTGCATCGCGAATATTTATTGATTGTTCCAACTATGTTCTGTTTCTTTCATCAAATACTATCATAATGTTTTTATTATTTATTGTATTGTGTATTGTATGACCAATCAATTCAATTATGTGAAATGAAAGGATTTGAACAAAAAAATTTAACCGGTTTCTAAATTCCGCATAGAATTGAATTGTTTGAATAGAATACTATCTTTCATGAATTATTAGAACCCATTGATTCGCACTTTATTTTCTCAAGATCTTTAATTTATATTTATTACGAAATCAATAACGGAAATCTTATAAGAAATTATAAGGAATTTTCTATTTCTTAACATATAGTTATGCATATAGAAAGAAGGAAAAAGGGGGGAAGAAGAGAATTCTCTGTAGCATTTCGGTACTGACCGAGACTACGTTGCTGTGTCAGAGGAAGGATAGCTATACTGATTCGGTATACTCTAAATAAACCCTCGGTAATAAATTGACTATCTCACAAAGATAAGATATCAGTAGTTTTCTATTTACTGATCCCATCCATCTTTCACGGAATCGATTTCCTTTTTTTGAATGTACAATAATTTTTGGAGCTCAGCATGTCTGGAAGCACGGGAGAACGTTCTTTTGCTGATATTATTACCAGTATTCGATACTGGGTCATTCATAGCATTACTATACCTTCCCTCTTCATTGCGGGTTGGTTGTTTGTCAGTACGGGTTTAGCTTACGATGTGTTTGGAAGTCCTCGGCCAAACGAATATTTCACAGAGAGCCGACAAGGGATTCCTTTAATAACCGGACGTTTTGATTCTTTGGAACAACTCGAGAAATTTAGTAAATCCTTTTAGGAGGCCTCCAATGACCATAGATAGAACCTACCCCATTTTTACAGTACGATGGTTGGCTGTTCATGGACTAGCTGTACCCACCGTTTTCTTTTTGGGGTCAATATCAGCAATGCAGTTCATCCAACGATAAACCTAATTCGAAGAATTATAGAACTATGACACAATCAAACCCAAATGAACAAAATGTTGAATTGAATCGTACCAGTTTATACTGGGGTTTATTACTCATTTTTGTACTTGCTGTTTTATTTTCCAATTATTTCTTCAATTGAGAAAAAGAAGGAAAAGAATAAAGTAGGAATTATCTTATCCAATTCGGAAGGGTACCGTCCTCATAATTATCCATGGCTGTTTTTGTCCCTAGCATGACCATTTGATGAAATGTGGAGGAAAGTGGGGGAAATGGCGGATACTACTGGAAGGATTCCTCTTTGGCTGATAGGTACTGTAACTGGTATTCTTGTGATCGGTTCAATAGGTATTTTCTTTTACGGTTCATATTCCGGGTTGGGCTCATCTCTGTAGTAATTGGATGAACCGGATTTTAGGTATGAAAGAGTAAGAACTCGGCGGGACCTTACCGCTATAATTAGAATCCGGGGAGGGGTGAGGCCCGCCGAGTTCTTACTCTTAGACTTAGGGTGAGACTTTGATCTATTTCATTGTATGTATTCCATAACATACAAATTGGAAATTTATCCAGCCAATATAACCAAAATATTCTATTCATCGAAATCACAAAACAGAAATCCTCGGCTCTAATGTTTCAAAACACTCTATTCTGTTGTTTCTTATGATGTTTTTGAAGACTTGAATCTATTGATTGATTCATAGTATAGTTTCGTTTCTGCCGTTCCTACAAAATATTAACTCTTACGAGAAAAAAAGAAATCAATCGATTTTCTGGATAATCCATACAATAATATGTATTTATACAGATAATACATCCTGCAAATAATTTAACGAATTTATTAATTAATAGTAATAGGACCTTATTCTATAAAAAACTCTAAAGATAAAATAAAAACTACGATAAGATAATCAATAAGGATTTAGATACGTGTAAAAATCTAATCTGCTTTTCAACCGGAAGATCAAAATTTTTTTTCTTGTTTGAAATATTTTTCTTTTATTAAACTCTAACTTTATTAAAAGTGAATTGAATAATTGAAGAAGTTCTATTCTATTTACTCAATGAATTACCCCCTCTCCCAACCCAACCCCTTTTGTTTAGATTCATAAGAATAAGTAGTGGTGAACAAACAAAGAGGTTTCGATAGACCCCCAAAAGAAGGAAAGGAATAGTAGTCTTTGACAAACAGACGAAGGGCAGATCCTTATTATTTCGATACAAGACGACACAAGAAAGGATTTTCTGCCCTTTCTTGTGTCGAATAGAAGATTAGGAAGACTCATAATCCCCACTAGAAGTATTTGTTCCTTTTGTTTATACCGCCCTTTCCCTGTATTCTCTTACTTTGTATTTGTATTCCTATTGTCTATTACTAGGGATGGTTACAAGTAATGAATTCCATACATACCGTGAAAAAATATATAAACAAAGCAAAACATAATTTTTTGATCATACATGACATAATTGTATCGATCAGCAATCAAAAAATTTGGCGCTTGTTCCCGGCTCGAATCTATGAATCTAGAAATTCATTTCATACAATTGAACCTTTTCAAACTGTTTCTTTTTAAGAACCAGAAAAATTTGTGCCAAAATAACAGATGCTAAGAAGAACAAAAGGCCTTGGATGCGTACTGGATCTTGAAGCACTATTTCCGCATCTCCCTGACCAAACCCTCCCACATTAGGATTGCTTGTTAATGGTTGATCCAGCTTGATGGATTCACCCTCTGAAACAAGAAGTTCTGGTCCTGGAGGTATAATATCAACCACTTGATGTCCATCCGATGCATCAACTATAGTTATTTCATATCCCTTTTTTTCTTTACGTACTATTCTGCTTACTATTCCCGCGGATGTAGCATTATAGACTGTATTGTTACTCTTGCTCCCATCAGGATAAATCTGACCCCTTCCTCTATTCCCCCCTACATATATGGGGTATTTTAAGAAATGAACGTCTTTATTTGTAGCAGGGTCTGGGGAGAGAATGGGAAAGACAATTTCACTATATTTCTGACCCGGAACAGGACCTATCACAAGAATATTTCTTTTATTGGGACGATAACTCTGAAAGGCTAGATTTCCCGTCTTTTCTTTCATCTCGGGAGAAATACGATCGGGGGGAGCTAATTCGAATCCCTCGGGTAAAATAAGAACAGCCCCTACATTCAAAGCCCCTTTTTTACCATTAGCAAGAACCTGTTTTAGTTGCATATCATAAGGGATTCGCACAACGGCTTCAAATACAGTATCAGGAAGCACAGTTTGCGGAACTTCAATATCCACGGGCTTATTAGCTAAATGGCAATTGGCACATACAATTCGTCCAGTTGCTTCTCGTGGATTTTCATAACCCTGCTGCGCAAAAATGGGATATGCATTTGAGATAGATGCCCCAGTTATTACATATATAAGAATCGATACAGAAATGGATCGAGTTATCTGTTCCTTTACCCAATAAAAAGTATTTCTATTTTGCATGGTTCAATCATGGATCCCGGAATTTATACATACAATAAATTCGAAAGGTAGCTAGCTAGTATAGTTCCCTATTCACGAGTCTGCCATTGTACTGGAATAATTGTACGAATATAGGACAAATACCTTGAACAGGTAGAAGTATAAAGAATAAGTCATATTGAAAATACTTTCTTTATACACGAAGAAACTATCTGATTTGATTGATATCAGAAGATCGAATAAGTTCTTCATTCATTCATTGAATGATAAATGACTACAAGCGAAGGAGATACACGATTTAAATAACGGAAGATACAATATTTCACAATTGTATCTAGAATAACTGGAAAAGTGGAAACAAGACCAGATATAATTTGATCGTTATGAGCCAATCCAAAATCGTTGTAGACTGAACCAGTTATAAGTTCCCAACCATGAGTCGAGTGAAACCCAATCCATAAATCAGTAACTAAAAGAATTGCAAAAGCTTTTATTGTGTCACTTAAGTTATATAGGAATTCCTGAATCCAAGAATTAAGAATAATAAGTTCTTTATTACCTAAAAGAAAATAACCACTTAGAATAGCGAAACAGATTATATTTGTCGAGAACTGCAAAATGATATGGAGATGATACTCATTGTGTGTTTTGATCAATTGTACCGTTTCTTTGTGTATTCCTATACAAGGTCTTTGTATATGTGTTTCGGGGTACTCCTTTATCATTTCGTCCAACAGGAATACTTCTTCTAATTCTATGAATCTTTCTAGAACGTTTTTTTCTTGAATATCATTCAAGAAAGTTTCAGATTGCCGAGTATTCCACCAATTAGTAACCAAAGGTTCCAGACTTTTATGAAAAAAGAGAGAGAACCACCAGGGTAAAAATACTATAGATACAAAATATGGGAAGGAAGTTAATGTTTTATTTTTTTTCATTTTATATCTGTGAATTGTGTTAATGAACTTACTTCATTTGTCGATTCTATCTGATATTTCTATGAAACATGAATTCTATAACAAGGTATCGAACCTATTAATCTATTCCCATTTTGTGTCAAAATGGAGTCCTCGGATCTAAATATAGAAATAGAATAAGGTTCCTTTTCGGATAAAAAATATGATTTCCGAAGCTATCTCAATTGGGTAAATTCCAACAAATTTCATCTTCATTTGTTCCTTTCGATGAATACCCGAAAAACCCAATTGAAGTAACGAATATTATTCGTATTTCGAAACGACCCCCCCCCCCCCGAATCAATTAATTATTTCAAAATGTTTCACCGGATAACCGCAGCCTAGGAATAACATGTCCAATTTTTGAACCTAAAAAGAGAAATTATTTATTACGAAATAAATGTTTGATCAAGCATATTTATTAGACTTTTTACTAGTATAAAAGAATGGAGTTGGGCTCCCTATGCATACAAAAAATTGCTTTTTATTGCAGTTGTTATATGTAATATGTACGTTCCCCCGCTTTTGTTTTATTCTATGCGAGTCGCCTCACCAACGGAATGGGGAAATAAAATCTAATATGTTTTGATCGAATGAACCTTTTGAAGAAACTTCAGTTCTATTAAAAAAAATAAATAAAAGAGGAATTAGAAAGTTCCTTCTCTCATGCTCAGAAAACATTCATTTCAAAATACTTCAATCGGTACGCGCAATAAATAGGCCAATTCGGCAGCTTTTTGTTCAATTTCTCGTGGAGTCAAATTCTCATCAATACGAGTCAAGGGAATAGGTCCCTGGCCTCTGATTTCCATATAAAGAACGCGACGAGGATAAAGACCCTCTTTAATCTCCATTCTGATGGATTGAATATCTTTCATAAGGAAACGAAGGAAAATTCGACGGTTTATTCCGGGGAATCCCCAACGAAAAATACACACTATTCCTTCTTTTCTATCAAATAGGTCATAACCACTACCCACATTCCACGAAATTGTGCACCACAAATAGGAGCTAATGAATAGACCTGCGATCCCATAGAAAGACATCACGATCCCCTGTGGAAAAAAAAGGATTTGCTGAGATGAAAATACAGATATCAAATTCCTACCAAGATAACTGGAAGTTCCAACCACTAAGAATCCTAGTGAACCTAAAAAAAGGATACAGGCCCAACAAAAATTACTTGTTTTTCGAGACCCCGTTATAAGCCCTATCCATATCTGTTTTGATTGCCAGTTCATACTATACTAGATCCGCTTGCATTCATTCGATTGGAATTGAGAGAATAACCCAAATGAATTTGACTTTATTTCTCTTGATCCCGAAGTAACTTTCATCAACTAGCACTATTTTAATGGGAACCATTAGGAGTAATGGGTTAGATACGTTGACTTTCTATTTAAAATATTTGCCAATCTATTTTTAACCAGATATACCCGCAGATACATGCATTTATGCAGATATCATGTATCCATATGTATAACAAAGGGTTCTTTCATTTGTGTTTGAAAAAGCTACCATATTACACTAAATAAATATTTTTATTATGATCTTCTTATGATCCCGCGTTGAAATAAATTGATGAGATTTTGTCCTATCGACTCTATACAATCTTATTTTTTTGGACATGAAGAAACAAAGAAGCCATTGCAATTGCCGGGAATACTAGGCCCACTAAGGGCACAAAAATAGAGGGTAAGTTAAGATCTGTCATAGAATGGGTGCCCTAATTTAATATTTGTACCTATTATAAAGATATCTTATCATAAGTATATCTATTATAAGTAATAATAATTAAATCTATTATAAGTGCAAGGAATTTAGAATGAAATTAAGTGTACCTATTTATCTTTCTACTACATAAATATGTATGATAATCCACTTTAATAAATATTGAGTTTCATTCATCCGAAGGATAAAACACTTAATTTATCCTGTTGATAAGGGGTTAACGATTACTAATCATAAATTCATAAATAGAAGAGAAGTAAGATAAAAATGGATCTGTAAAAGAAAAAAAATTATCCGTAACTTCTGACTCTTACTATTACTATAAGTACTATAAGTGGAAAACTTATGTCACAAAAAAAACACCAGTCTTCTTAAGTTTTTTTTCATTACTATGAATTAAATAGAAATACTTGTTCGGTATAAATAATGGAATCCAGTGCTATGCTTTCATTTCCTCAATGTTGATTCAAGGGAAAGAAACCATGTAGTTGAACTAACTCACTCAGAACACCTTTTAAAGGATTGCGTGGTACGATCGGGTCGAATAAGCCCTTATGGAATAAATACTCCGCCGATTGCGAACCCTCGGGTACTGTCTTATTCAATGTTTGTTCAATTACTCTTTTACCCGCAAATGCAATGTAGGCATTTGGTTCAGCAATAATAACATCTCCCAACATACCAAAACTGGCTGTTACTCCACCGGTTGTAGGAGATGTAAGGATTGACACATATAATAACTTTTTATTTGATTGATAATAATATGAAGCAGAAGATATTTTAGCCATTTGCATCAAGCTCAAACTTCCTTCTTGCATGCGCGCTCCTCCAGAAGCACACACAATAATGACAGGTAAAGATCGATTAGTAGCATACTCAATCAAACGGGTTATTTTCTCGCCGACTACGGATCCCATACTACCCCCCATGAACTGAAAATCCATAACCCCAATTGCTATTGGAATACCGTTTAGTTGACCTATGCCCGTTTGAACAGCTTCAGTTAACCCTGTCTTTTTTTGATAAGAATCGATACGATCTCTATAAGGTTCTTCCTCTGAATGAAATTCAATGGGGTCCATAGAGACCATATCTTCATCCATAGGATGCCAAGTGCCCGGATCAATCGAAAGTTCGATTCTATCTGAACTACTCATTTTCAAATGATATCCACACTGTTCACAAATATTCATTTTTGACCTAAAAAACTTTTTATAATTTAATCCATAACAATTTTCGCATTGAACCCATAAATGTCGGTATTTTTGATTTAGATCAAAATCATTTGATTTTTCTATTATATTGAAATCACTACCATTACTACTACTACTAGTTCTTATACTAGAACTTCTGCTTTCACTACCACTTATATTTTCAGTACAAACGAAACTATAAATATAACTGTCACTATAATTGTCGGTACGACCTGAAATAGAACTATTAATACTGACTTCAAAATGAAGATAACTATCAATGCAACTATTAATGTGATTAGTCCAACTAGATTGAGTATCATACATATAATGATTGCAGTAGTGATTGTTACTCTTAGACCCACTATTAAAATAACTCAAAAAAAAACTTTCTAGTTCGCTCAGAAAAGAACTATCATTGTCAATCTCAAAAATATTATTTTCAATATCAAAATATAGAGAATAATTGTCACCGTTACTATCCCTAATTAAAAAAGTGTCATCAGAGATCAAACTCCAAATATTCCTCATATCAAATAAGTAATCAACATTACTGAAAGTATAACTACTGCTATTACTCCAACTAGGACTTTTTTTCTCCGTATCATTTATAATGGGCTCTTCACTTCCACTGGTATGTCCACTAGCATCATAACTATCCGTTGATTTACTTAGCCCACACCTATGTTCTATCTTTTCGTTAAACAACATCGAATTGAATCGCCGTTTTTCCATAGAGTTTTCCCGCCCCCTATTTGATAAAAATTAAATATATGAATAGTCATTCGAAAAATAATTATTTTATTTTTTTTTTAGTTACTATTTATTTCTTATTTACGATCAGAATTAAGTATATGTATCTAATCATTAGGATTTTAAACTAACAAAGAGTGAGTATTGAAAGAAATCATTCTTTTTTTCGGGATATTTGCTTCGATCTATATTATGCTAGAATATTTTTCTCCATTTTAAAATATAAAGACTGGTTTTTCGCATGTCATATACAAATTATCAAGAAAAAGATAAATAGTTGTTTTTCTTACTATAAATGAAGAATTCATTCTCGCAGAATCTCGTATCCTAGAATAAAATAATACGCTTTGCTTTTATTTTATTGCAACATGGAACGAAAAAGACAATATACAGGATGGGTAGAAGGAGCCCTTACCCGGCTTGATCCATGGTCTGAACCTACGGGATATAAAATGATCCGCGAATCCCAAGATCCATAGGATTAATTATATTATGGATCTAACAATAAATAATAGAAGTATTGGGTTGTTTACTTGACTCTTTGATCTTATCTTGTATTTAGATCTTGTGTTGCCTATATATTAGGCAAGGTCTGTACATATAGTATAGGATACTCATGTCGGCTCAATCCTTTTTTTTAGGAAAAGATTGGGCCGAGTTTAATTGCAATTGGGAGAACAAACTAGAATTACTGAATTACGTGCGCTTATTTCTTAGATTTTATCTAACTTAATCTTCTAGCCTATCTTTATCTACTGGCTTGGCTTATCTATCGTATCCACTGGTTCGAACTCGAATTTGATCGCCTTCCAGACTTCACACGCAGCGGCTAGTTCAGGGCTCCATTTGCAAGCTTCGCGGATAATTTCATTACCTTCACGAGCAAGATCACGTCCCTCATTACGAGCTTGTACACACGCTTCTAAGGCCACTCGATTAGCTACTGCACCAGGTGCATTTCCCCAAGGGTGCCCTAAAGTTCCTCCGCCGAACTGAAGTACGGAATCATCCCCAAAGATTTCGGTCAGGGCAGGCATATGCCAAACATGAATACCCCCTGAAGCTACGGGTAGAACACCTGGCATAGAGACCCAATCTTGAGTGAAAAAAATACCACGACTTCGGTCTTTTTCGATAAAATCGTCACGTAGTAAATCAACAAAACCTAAAGTAATCTCACGTTCTCCTTCCAGTTTACCCACTACTGTACCAGAGTGAATATGATCTCCACCAGACATACGTAATGCTTTAGCTAGTACACGGAAATGGATACCATGATTTTTCTGTCTATCAATAACTGCATGCATTGCGCGGTGAATGTGAAGAAGTAGGCCGTTGTCGCGGCAATAATGAGCCAAGCTAGTATTTGCAGTAAATCCCCCAGTTAAGTAGTCATGCATTACGATAGGAACTCCCAATTCTCTAGCAAATTGGGCCCTTTTCATCATTTCTTCACATGTACCCGCAGTGGCATTCAAGTAATGTCCTTTGATTTCACCCGTTTCGGCTTGCGCCTTATAAATAGCTTCGGCACAAAATACGAAACGGTCTCTCCAACGCATAAATGGTTGTGAGTTCACGTTTTCATCATCCTTAGTAAAATCAAGTCCACCGCGTAGACATTCATAAACCGCTCTACCGTAGTTCTTTGCGGATAATCCCAATTTTGGTTTAATGGTACATCCCAATAAGGGACGACCATACTTGTTTAATTTATCTCTTTCAACTTGGATACCGTGGGGCGGGCCTTGGAAAGTTTTGGAATAAGAAGTAGGAATTCGCAGATCCTCCAGACGTAGAGCTCGTAGGGCTTTGAAACCAAATACATTACCCACAATGGAAGTAAACATGTTAGTAACAGAACCTTCTTCGAAAAGGTCTAAGGGATAAGCTACATAAGCAATATATTGATTTTCCTCTCCAACAACGCTCTCAATGTGGTAGCATCGTCCTTTGTAACGATCAAGACTAGTAAGTCCGTCAGTCCATACAGTTGTCCATGTACCAGTAGAAGATTCGGCAGCTACCGCGGCGCCTGCTTCTTCAGGTGGAACTCCAGGTTGAGGAGTTACTCGGAATGCTGCCAAGATATCAGTATCTTTGGTTTTGTAGTCAGGAGTATAATAAGTCAATTTGTAATCTTTAACACCAGCTTTGAATCCAGCACTTGCTTTAGTCTCTGTTTGTGGTGACATAAGTCCCTCCCTACAACTCATGAATTAAGAATTCTCACAACAACAAGGTCTACTCGATATGGATTAGGCATAAATGAATGAAACCTTTGACAAAAATATTTTTAAAATATTCAACTAATATTATCAATTAATTCAAATGTTAAAATGGTTCGTTATTAGACCATGTATTTGATCCATGAAATACATCATTATTGTATACTCTTTGATATATATGGCGCAACCCAATCCTTTTTTTAATTTTTTATAATTGAAAATAGACCCCCTTCTTATTATTAATCTAATAAATACTAAGAAAAACTCCCTCTTGACAGTGATATATGTTGTATATGTAAATCCTAGACGTGAAAATAGGCATAATTCATCCATGAAAAGGTATAAAAAGAAAAATCGACAGAAAGTTATATGAAAAAAAAGATTAGTTGAACTTGAAAATCGACTCATTGAGTGAGTACACAATTGAATTGGATTCGGTTGGGTAGTACCAACTAAATCGAATGCCAATTCCATTTATTTCTTATTGAAATAACCGATCAACTTGGTATCGGACATTTATTTTAGATTCGGTACTATTACAAAATTTCAACATATTTAACTTTATTATGATTATGAGAATCAATACTACTACTTCTGGTCCTGTGGTTTCCACACTTGAAGAAAAAAACCTAGGGAGCATCGCTCAAATTATTGGCCCAGTCCTGGATGTCGTTTTTCCCCCCGGCAAGATGCCTAATATTTATAACGCTTTGGTAGTTAAGGGTCGAGATAATGTTGGTCAACAAATGAATGTTACTTGTGAGGTACAGCAATTATTAGGAAATAATCGAGTTCGAGCTGTCGCTATGAGTGCTACAGATGGTCTGACGAGAGGGATGGAAGTGATTGACACGGGAGCTCCTCTAAGTGTTCCAGTCGGCGGAGCTACTCTCGGACGAATTTTCAACGTTCTTGGAGAGCCTGTTGATGATTTAGGTCCTGTAGATACTCGCACAACATCTCCTATTCATAGATCTGCGCCTGCCTTTATACAGTTAGATACGAAATTATCAATCTTTGAAACAGGAATTAAAGTGGTGGATCTTTTAGCTCCCTATCGCCGTGGAGGAAAAATTGGACTGTTTGGGGGAGCTGGAGTAGGTAAAACAGTACTCATCATGGAATTGATCAATAACATTGCCAAAGCTCATGGAGGCGTATCCGTATTTGGTGGAGTAGGCGAACGTACTCGTGAAGGAAATGATCTCTACATGGAAATGAAAGAATCTGGAGTGATTAATGAAAAAAATATTGCGGAATCGAAAGTAGCTCTAGTCTATGGTCAAATGAATGAACCGCCGGGAGCTCGTATGAGAGTTGGGTTGACTGCCCTAACCATGGCGGAATATTTCCGTGATGTTAATGAACAAGACGTGCTTCTATTCATCGATAATATATTTCGTTTCGTCCAAGCGGGATCAGAAGTATCCGCCTTATTAGGGAGAATGCCCTCTGCGGTGGGTTATCAACCTACCCTTAGTACAGAAATGGGTTCTTTGCAAGAAAGAATTACTTCTACCAAGGAGGGATCCATAACTTCGATACAAGCAGTTTATGTACCTGCGGACGATTTGACCGATCCTGCTCCTGCAACGACATTTGCACATTTAGATGCTACTACCGTACTATCAAGGGGATTAGCCGCCAAAGGTATTTATCCAGCAGTAGATCCTTTAGATTCTACGTCAACTATGTTACAACCCCGGATTGTTGGCGAGGAACATTATGAAACTGCGCAAAGAGTTAAGCAAACCTCACAACGTTATAAAGAACTTCAGGACATTATAGCTATCCTTGGATTGGACGAATTATCCGAAGAGGATCGTTTAACTGTAGCAAGAGCGCGAAAAATTGAGCGTTTCTTATCACAACCCTTCTTCGTGGCAGAAGTATTTACTGGTTCTCCGGGAAAATATGTTGGTCTCGCAGAAACAATTAGGGGGTTTCAACTGATTCTTTCCGGAGAATTAGATGGTCTTCCCGAGCAGGCCTTTTATTTAGTGGGTAACATCGATGAAGCTACCGCGAAAGCTATGAACTTAGAAGTGGAGAGCAAATTGAAGAAATGACTTTAAATCTTTGTGTACTGACTCCTAATCGAATTATTTTGGATTCAGAAGTGAAAGAAATTATTTTATCTACTAATAGTGGCCAAATTGGCGTATTACCAAACCACGCCCCTATTGCCACGGCTGTAGATATAGGTCTTTTGAGAATACGCCTCAACGACCAATGGTTAACGGTGGCTCTAATGGGCGGTTTTGCTAGAATAGGTAATAATGAGATCACTATTTTAGGAAATGATGCGGAGATGAGTACTGACATCGATCCGCAAGAAGCTCAAAAAACTCTTGAAATAGCTGAAGCTAATTTCAGTAAAGCTGAGGGTAAGAAACAAGCAATTGAGGCGAATCTAGCTCTCAGACGGGCTAAGACACGAGTAGAGGCTATCAATACTATTTCCAACTAGTCAATACATCAAAATAACCAAAAGAAGTTTTTTTTTTTAGTAGAAGTTCTTTATTATACACCACATTTTAGTTCTACTAATTGAACACAATCAAGTCTAATCTGATACAACAAAAAGACGATGGGTAGAAAAACTTATTAGATACCATTGACTCCGGTATCTAATAAGTTTTACCTACTATTGGATTTGAACCAATGACTCTCGCCGTATGAAAGCAATACTCTAACCACTGAGTTAAGTAGGTCATTTATCACCAAAAAAGGACCCATCACTTCGGGAATTATAGATGGAATATTATTTCTAAGCAATACCCATCTGTTAACAGTAAACATATCAAAGAACTATGATGTGGGATCATGGAATATCTATATCCATCTTATCTTGACAAGAAAT